GCAGCCTTGGTTCTATTGAAAATACCAGTGTAAGTGAAGACCCGATTAGAAATGATATAGATAAAAACACTCTTAGTGGGAGTGATAGTGACAATTCTAGTTACAGTAATGTTGATCATTTAGTCGGCGTTAGAGACATTCATAATTTCGTACCTGATGATACTTTTTTAGTTAGGGATAATAATAGGGACAGTTATTTCATATGTTTTGATATTGAAAATCAAATTTTTGAGATTGACAATGCTCATTCTTTTCTAAGTGAACTAGAAAGCTCTTTTTCTAATTCTCGGAATTTTTGTTATCTAAATAGTGTATCTAATAGTGATGATCCCCACTATGATCCTTACATATATGATACTAAATATAGTTGGAATAAACACATTACTAGCTGTATTGACAGCTATTTTCGTTCTCAAATTTGTATTGATAGTTACATTTTAAGTGGTATTGTCAATTACAATGACAATTACATTTCTAGTTACATTTTTGATGAAAGCAGAAATAGTAGTGAAACCCAGAGTTCAAGTATAAAAACGAGTCCGGCTGGTAGTGAGTTAACTATAACAGAAACGGAAAATTCTAATGATCTAGATTTTACTCAAAAATATAGGCATTTATGGGTTCAATGCGAAAATTGTTATGGATTAAATTATAAGAAATTTTTTAAATCAAAAATGAATATTTGCGAACACTGTGGACATCATTTGAAAATGAGTAGTTCAGATAGAATAGAACTTTTGATTGATCCGGGTACTTGGGTTCCTATGGATGAAGATATGGTCTCTGTGGATACCATTGAATTTCCGTTGGAAGAGGAATCTTACAAAGAGCGTATTGATTCTTATCAAAGAAAAACAGGATTAACTGAGGCTGTTCAAACAGGCATAGGTCAACTAAACGGTATTCCCATAGCAATTGGGGTTATGGATTTTCAGTTTATGGGGGGTAGTATGGGTTCCGTAGTTGGCGAGAAGATCACTCGTTTGATCGAATATGCTACCAATCAGTTTTTGCCTCTTATTCTAGTGTGTGCTTCCGGAGGAGCACGCATGCAAGAAGGAAGTTTGAGCTTGATGCAAATGGCTAAAATAGCTTCCGCTTTATATGATTATCAATCAAAGAAAAAGTTATTCTATGTATCAATCCTTACATCTCCTACTACTGGTGGGGTGACAGCCAGTTTTGGTATGTTGGGCGATATCATTATTGCCGAACCCAATGCCTACATTGCATTTGCGGGTAAAAGAGTAATTGAACAAACATTGAATACGACAGTACCTGAGGGCTCACAAACGGCTGAATATTTATTCCATAAGGGCCAATTCGACCTAATCGTACCACGTAATCTTTTAAAAGACGTTCTGAGTGAGTTATTTCAGCTCCACGCTTTCTTTTCTCTGAATCAAAATTCAATCAAGCGGATCCTTAATAAAAAAAATATATTAATTAATCAAAATATAAATTATTATTTTTTTTTTATAAAACGAGTAGTTATTTAGTTTATAGAAATCAAAGCCAAAATCCATTCTACGGATTTTGGCTTGGTAGCATTTGATGACATAAGATTTAATTGTAAAAATAATTATGCGGATCATTTTTTTTTTACCGACATTCCCGATTACTAATCAGTAAAAACCTCTATCAAAAAAAAAAGAATGCATTCCTTCTTCCGCTAAATTAAAATTAGGCAAGGAGAATAAAGCGAATTTCGCGTTCTCTTCTTATGTGTATATAATTAAAATATAGAAAATTAAAAAGTGAAAAGTACAGAATCTTGCATCTTTCGATATTTTTTTAGAATCCCCAGTTTTACTAAGACTCCCTATTCCCGGATCGGATTGTAACAAATTTTTCAGGAAGTTGTAAGAAACTCTTTCTTTATTTTATTCCATTTTATGAAATTCAAATTATAAGACAAAAACAAGATAATAAAAAAGGCGATTATCATATATATATATATTTCATGTAGAAAGATGAAAAATTATATTTATTTAGTTCGACATTCCTTGCACTTATTTTATTATATTTATATATTTTTTATTATATCACATATACTCACTTAGATATGCTTAGTATAATTCTATATGAATTATAAATAATGATTATAAGATACCTTTATAACAATATAAATAACAATATAACAATAACAGGTAAAAATAGTAAATCCAGGTATCCATTTTATGACAAATTTACCCTCTTTTTTTGTGCCTTTCGTGGGCCTAATATTGCCGGCAATTGCGATGGCTTCTTTATCTCTTCATATTCAAAAAAACAAGATTTTTTAGATATCGATATGATGGGGCTAAATCTCATCTATTTTGTTTTTTTTTTTCAAGATTTAGACTTAGACCATAACACAGATATCTATTTCTTAGAATAAAATATGTGATGTGGTTTCCCCCGAACATAAAGAAACTATTATTGTTATTCGTGTGTAAACATGATATATGAGTAAATAAATTATAGCTATTTGCAACGAAATCAAATCGGGATCGGGGCGAATGCCTTAAATGTAAAGTGAATATATCTATATGTATGTGGATATCTATAGGAAATCATGCGAAATGGATATTATTATTTTATATCTAACCAATTCGATGAATTACTCCTAAAATAAAAGTTCACATCAGAATAGTGCTAGTTGATGAGAGTTATTTCGGAAACACACAAAAAGTCAAATTAATTTGGGTTATTCTCTCAATTTCAATAAAATGCAACTAGATCTAGTATGAATTGGCGATCAGAACATATATGGATAGAACTTATAGCGGGGTCTCGAAAAACAAGTAATTTCTGCTGGGCCTTTATCCTTTTTTTAGGTTCATTAGGGTTTTTATTAGTTGGAATTTCCAGTTATCTTGGTAGAAATTTGATATCTTTATTTCCGCCTACGCAAATCATTTTTTTTCCACAGGGGATCGTGATGTCTTTCTACGGAATTGCGGGTCTCTTTATTAGCTCTTATTTGTGGTGCACAATTTCGTGGAATGTAGGTAGTGGTTATGATCGGTTCGATAGAAAAGAAGGAATAGTGTGTATTTTTCGTTGGGGATTTCCTGGAAAAAATCGTCGCATCTTCCTCCAATTCTTTATGAAAGATGTCCAGTCCATCAGAATAGAAGTGAAAGAGGGTATTTATGCTCGTCGTGTCCTTTATATGGAAATCAGAGGCCATGGCGCTATTCCTTTGACTCGTACTGATGAGAATTTGACTCCACGAGAACTTGAGCAAAAAGCTGCTGAATTGGCTTATTTCTTGCGTGTACCAATTGAAGTATTTTAAAAAATGAATTGAAACTGAAATGAAAAGAATGAATGCTTTTTTTCTTTTCAATAGAGAGATTATATCTTGTAGATTCTCTTTTTTTTTGTTTTGTCAATCAATTTTTCTTTTTATCCCTTTTTGTACTTCTTAATTACCAAACGATTGGGATGCTTATAACGATAGCTTTTTTGTCTTGTTTTGGTAGTCATTTTTTTTATCAGAATCACAATATTCTTCAGAAAATTCTCTCAATTATTCCCGGACTATGCGTCGTTTTTTTTTTTTTTCAAAAAATTGGATATTTTGATAGAAAGAGAGTTCTTTCGTTTCAAAATCTGAATAATATTTGTTACTTGAAGGGGCTCTTTCATGCATTTCTTTATTGAAAGGGGTCACTCTCTTCGAATTTTAGCAAGTGATAGATTTGGAAACAATCTCTTTATTCGAAGTGGATTCTTTTTTATTCCATTTCTGTATTATTTATAAATTCAAGTACTAACCGCTGAATCATACACAAAAAAAGCGGGGAATAGATTCGTGGGCTCGATAACTTGTAATAGAACTGATCCTTGATAGGAATATTAGTTAGTATCGTATAGCGTCAACGAATGGGGTGAGTTCATTAAAAATTCAAAGACGGAAAAATGGCAAAAAAGAAAGCATTCATTCCCCTTCTATATCTTGCATCTATAGTATTTTTGCCCTGGTGGATCTCTCTCTCATTTACTAAAAGTCTGGAATCTTGGGTTACTAATTGGTGGGATACTAGGCAATCCGAAATTTTTTTGAATGATATTCAAGAAAAGAGTATTCTAAAAAAATTCATAGAATTAGAGGAACTCTTACTCTTGGACGAAATGATAAAGGAATACCCGGGAACACATCTAGAAAAGCTTCGTATCGGAATCTACAACGAAACGATCCAATTGATCAAGATGCACAATGAAGATTGTATCCATACGATTTTGCACTTCTCGACAAATATGATCTGTTTCGTTATTCTAAGTGGTTATTCTATGCTAGGTAATGAAGAACTTGTTATTCTTAACTATTGGGTTCAAGAATTTCTATATAACTTAAGCGACACAATCAAAGCCTTTTCCATTCTTTTAGTAACTGATTTATGTATAGGATTCCATTCGCCCCACGGTTGGGAACTAATGATTGGATCTGTCTACAAAGATTTTGGATTTGCTCATAATGATCAAATTATATCCGGTCTTGTTTCTACCTTTCCGGTCATTCTAGATACAATTTTAAAATATTTGATTTTCCGTTATTTAAATCGTGTATCTCCCTCACTTGTAGTGATTTATCATTCAATGAATGACTGAAAAATGATTCACTGATCCAATTAGAATGGTTGGTTGTTACTTTGTACATAAGCAAAACATTCAAAACTGTACTTATTCTTTTTACTCATACAAGGGATTCGATTCCTCCTATATTCTATTCCATTACAATAAAATTCTTTTAGTACATAGCAGAATCATAGATAGGGAACTATACTAGACTAAGAACCCACCTAATTTTATTGTATAAATTTTCGATACCAATGATTGGACCATGCAAACTATAAATACCCTTTTTTCTTGGATAAAGGAAGAGATTACTCGATCCATTTCCGTATCGCTCATGATATATATAATAACTGGGGCACCCGTTTCAAATGCCTATCCCATTTTTGCACAGCAGGGTTATGAAAATCCACGCGAAGCGACCGGCCGTATTGTAT